CAATCCATATTCGTGATGCAACTGTTGTTACATTAGACCCCCCCAAGAGTTCTTTCCTTATGGAACTACAATACAAAACAAAGATGGGATTCCTTAATAAGGTTTTCTTTTTTTTTTTAGTGTCCGTCTATAATGACTGATGAATCAAGAACTTTCAATTGGAACTAAACGAATTCTTTAAATTCGTTTTTCTTACCGTCGTATCTGGATTGAGACTTAGGTAAATGTTTTATTTATATATGTAGTAAAAGAACATATCTAATTTAGCTCTTTCATGCCTATTCTAACTAGTTATTTTGGTTTTTTACTGGCTGCTTCAACTATAACCCCAGCTCTATTTATTGGTTTGAACAAGATACGACTTATTTGAAATGAATGATTTGAAATGAATGAAATGAAATAAACAATTTACAAAAATCAAAATAAAAACCTCTCAGAATATTTCATTTCAGGTATTCTATGGTTCCTTCCCGCCAATTGCCAATTCCTGGTCATTGAGATTCACGGGTAATTCAGATTAATATTTAGGGATAGATCTTACCTCTCTTTTTATTCCCTAAAACAAATCGAAATGATTGAAGTTTTTCTATTTGGAATCGTCTTAGGTCTAATTCCTATTACTTTAACAGGATTATTTGTAACTGCATATTTACAATACAGGCGCGGTGATCAGTTGGACCTTTGATTGAGTAACATCTCTTTTTTTGATTGACCTCCTCCTTGTAGGAGGTCAAATTTAAGTTTCAATTCTACTTTGTTTTGTTAAGTTATTTCATTGTAATTCGACATAACATAAACGGAATCACGCTCTGTAGGATTTGAACCTACGACATCGGGTTTTGGAGACCCGCGTTCTACCGAACTGAACTAAGAGCGCTTTCTTATATCCTATAACAGTAGATACGATTGTAAAGAAGTAAAGAAAAGGATTTTTTTACCTCCTCGCGTGTATTGTGTACATATAGTATGTAAAAAGAAAAGATTATGTCCAAATTTTCCCGATCTTACTCAATGAATCCCTCGTAACTGTCCATAGGAGAAATAATAGGTAGGGATGACAGGATTTGAACCCGTGACATTTTGTACCCAAAACAAACGCGCTACCAAGCTGCGCTACATCCCTTTTCAAAATTGTTGTACAGTGTCATTGTATAAAATCCATGTCTTGTTTTCCACATCCTTCTTTTTTGCTCTACCTATATAGATAGGTAGAGAATGTTCTTGTCATTCTTTTTTTTAGGGGGCGGCAAAATTTCATCTGCTGGGTCATTGTACATATGCATTTTAGTTAGTAATTCCTAATTCTAATTTCATTTCGAGCAAAAACAAATGATCTTGAACTAAAAGATCGGGTTATCTATGATCTATGTATTAGAATATCGAACTAGGACTATATATGTATTACAATATACAATACAAATAAAGAATTAAAATAAATAAGAAAAAAAATAGAAAATAAAAGAATAAGGAGGATTTTCAATGCGAGATATAAAAACATATCTCTCAACGGCACCTGTGCTAACCACTCTATGGTTTGGGTCTTTAGCAGGTCTATTGATAGAAATTAATCGTTTATTTCCAGATGCCTTGTCATTCCCCTTTTTTTAATCCTGATTGAATTCTTGTATTGATCTGTGAAGAAATGAAGAAGATTTGAATACAATTCTACGTAACATGGCTCCAATTTTGCTCCCTTTTTCTTTCCTATCCTAAAAAAAAAGAAAGAGAAAGAAAAAGTGTATCGAACCTCAGTCAAAATACAGTGAATCTACGATAGAATTTGGGGGAAAAGAAATGGAAATGTGGATCCAGTCTAGGGGCGGTTCCACGAGATTCTAACATAGAAAGAAGAAAATACTGAGATTAGGATAGGAATAATTCCTAGTTAGAAAAAATTGTATTAATTAATTATTACGATATTCTTCATATTATTCTATTAATGAATATGACTCTCTTTCTTTATAGTTTCTTTCTTTATAGTTATAGTAATTAGATTTTAGATTATAGTACTTCGAAGTCATTCGAATTCTAATAATTCGAAAAAGAAAATATTTACAAATTCCATTTCTAGTTAGTCACTTTTCTTAATATAGATATAGAATATAGATTCTTTTTTTATTTTCTTTTTATTTGGTTCGGATCAAAAAGAAAATAAGGAGAGTTCTAAAGTGAAGTCGATCCAAAAGGAAAAGGAGGTTCATGGCCAAGGGTAAAGATATCAGAATTATAGTGATTTTGGAATGTACCTGTTGTGTTCGAAAGGGTGTCAATAAAGAATCGCCGGGCATTTCTAGATATATTACTCAAAAGAATCGACACAATACACCCAATCGATTAGAATTTAGAAAATTTTGTCGCTATTGTCAAAAGTATACGATTCATGGGGAAATAAAGAAATAGATGGAACAGAATGCGTGTGTGATTTTTCCAAGTAGCGGGAAGAGTAAGAACTTTACATCTTAACATATATAATACAAACCAAATCCTATTTTGGTCGAATCTTAAATGAATAAGAAAAAAAATAGAATTCTATTTTAGAGATTATTTTAGATATAAGGAATAAACAAACAAGGAATAAGCAAACCATGGATAAATCCAAACAACCTTTTCGTAAATCCAAGCGATCTTTTCGTAGGCGTTTACCCCCAATTGGATCGGGGGATCGAATCGATTATAGAAACATGAGTTTAATTAGTCGATTTATTAGTGAACAAGGAAAAATCTTATCTAGACGGACGAATAGGTTGACCTTGAAACAACAACGATTAATTACTATTGCTATAAAACAAGCTCGTATTTTATCTTCGTTACCTTTTCGTAATAATGAGAAACAATTGGAGAGAGTGGAGTCGATCCCTAGAACTACTGGTCCTAGAACCAAAAATAAATAGATATACTCCTCAAAACTCCAATCGGAACTCAAGCTCATATTAATGTTTTGCTCGAAAAAAACTAGAATCCAGATTTGATTCTTGTATTCTAAAAAAGGAAAAATGGGGAAGAAATCTTTTTTTCTTGAAAGATGTTCGTTTATTCCTACTACTCAAATCTTAATTTCTTTTTCTTCTATCTTCCCGGAGTCCATTCTCCGGGAAATCCTGTTTCAATCATTCTTGTTTCCTGTATAATAGATTCTATTAAGATTCTTTTATTCCTTTATTTGATTTGTATTTTATTTTTGATTGATGATTTTATTTGAAATAATATCAAAACAATTCTTATTTGATAGGGCTATTTGCGCAAGTATTTTACGATTCAGAAGCAATTGTCTCTTGTACAGATTGTGGATGAATAGGCTATAACTATAGAATAGCCTATCCTCACGAGTTACCGCATTTATCCGAGTGATCCACAAACGACGAAAATCTCTCTTTTTCCTGCTCCTATCTCGATGAGAGGAAACCAAAGCTCTCATTCTTTGTTGAGTAGTCGTTCGAGTAAGTCTTGAATGAGCCCCTATAAAGGTTGATGCAAATAAACGAATCTTTTTTCGACGTCTCCGAGCTGTATATCCTCGTTTAACTCTGGTCATTGAATCAAATGAAACTTTCTTGAATAACTAATTGATTTCTCTTCTTTCAGTCATCCTTTTCCTCCGGTCGATTAATAACAAAACGGATTCTTCCAATATATAAAATATAAATCCCAATGGCTTTTGCGACTATGACCTTCCCGACCACGATTTTTTCTTTCTTCAAGGTATCTCGCCTGGAAATAAGAAATTCGACTGCTACTAAATAAAAAAGAATAGTGGGTTCCCTCGTTTCTATGGCAACTTCTGAAACGGTGAGGTCCTCTCTATACACCGGAGCCTCTTCTTTCATTTCATAAAATTTTATTGTGAACTTGTATAGTTCACACTCTTTGGCTCTACCCATCCATTTTTCAATTAGAATTCTTTTTTAAATTATAATTCTAAAGTAATAGCCCTTTTCACAAAAAAGCTATCCATACAGTGACGGCATTTAATTCTGAAAGTTGGCTAGGTAGCTGACCCTGTTAGTCCGTTTTTTCAAGAATAGGAGCATAACCTTTTTCCTCCGCTTAATGGATAACTATTTATTACCAATGGAGAATTCCTTCTCATCTCAAACAGAGTGATTGGATTTGCACCAATAGAAACCATAAATTCATAACATAATTAGGTATATTATAGATCTTCATTTTTAGATAATAGTCAATGAAATGGCCGTCTTCCACTCTATCTATCCTAATTCATTGGTAGTGGTCGTTGATACTGGAAACATTTCTTCAAACTCATGATCTGAACTGAACGAGTCGCACATACACCCTAGTACATGTTCCTCGACGCTGAGGACATCCTCGAAGAGCGGGAGATTTCGTGACATTTCTTATTGGCTGTCTTGCGTTTCTAATAAGTTGTTTAATGGTTGGCATGGCGTGTCTATAGAATCTCATTCTAGATAGAATAGAGCGGGTTGGCTTAGATCGATCTTAACCTGATGGTTGATGATTATGAATGATTTCTATTCACACGGAAAATTCGAATTTCTCAATGGATTTCGTATATTTATAAGGAATCCCCAGTATTTTCATTTTCGACCGCTACAAGATCAACGATGCCATGAGCTTGGGCTTCTGTTGCTGACATAAAAACATCCCTTTCCATATCTTCGGATATAACCCATAAAGGGTTGCCCGTTCTTTGTACATAAACTTTTGTGAGAGTTTCGCGAAGCTTCAATAGTTCTTCTGCTTCCAGGATAAATTCCCCTGCTTGTGCCTCGTAAAAAGAACTAGCAGGTTGGTGAATCATAACCCTGATGATATTGATATAACATCATGAACGGTTCTTCTATCTATATATCGCATGATTGGGTTAAAGTAAGGGGGAATCAAAATAACAATAAAAAATAGAATTAAACAACCGTACGGGCATCTTTTGTACATTGCATACGGCTCTGCAATGGAATTGATTTTTTCGATAGAAGAAATTCTATCGAAAAGAATAAATAGAACCCATCTGATCCAAATCGTTA